AAACCCATCTTAAAGGAATTTGAAAAAAAAATTGGAAACTGTAAAAAGAAGTATTTTCGAGTTCTAACAGTTTTCAAAGGAAAACTAAAATTACTTCGAAAAGTTTCAAAAGAAACAAAAAAATGGGTTATCAAAAGTGTTATTTTTATAAAAAAAATACTAAAAAAACTTTCCAAAGTAAATCCAATTCTATTATTTAGATTAAGAGAAGTAGGAGTATATGCATCAACCGAAATTAAAGAAGAAAAAGATTCCATAAGAAGCAATCAGATAATTCACGAATCATTTAGTCAAATTACATCTCCGAGTTGGACAAATTCTTCATTGACAGAAAAAAAAATGAAGGATTTGACTGATAGAACAAGTACAATTCGAAATCAAATAGAAAGAATCACAAAAGAGAAAAAAAAAGTAACTCCAAGAATAAATAATCTTAGTCCTACAAGTTATAATGCTAAAAGGTTCGAAAAACGGCAAATATTAAAAATAAGGAATGCTCGATTAATCTATAAATTACTCCCCCTTTTCAAATTTTTCATTGAAAAAATATACACAGCTCTATTTTTATCTATCATTAATATTCCCAGAATAAATACAGAACTTTTTCTTAAATTAACAAAAAAAATTATTGATCAATCCATTTACAATAATGAAACAAAAGAAGAAAAAATTAATAAAAAAAAGAAACCTCCAATTCCGTTTATTTCGACTATAAAAAAGCCACTTGATAATATTAGTAATATTAAAAGAAATTCACATATTTTTTATGACTTATCCTACATGCCACAAGCATATGTATTTTACAAATTATCACAAATCCAAGTTAGTAACTCGTTAAGACCTGTTGTTCAATATCAAGGAATCCCCCCTTTTCTTAAGCCTAAAATAAAGGATTCTTGTGAAACACGAGGAATGTTTCATTCGAAATTATCAGATAAAAAACTTCCGAGTTATGAAATGAATCCATGGAAAACCTGGTTACGAGGACATTATCAATACCATTTATCTCAGATTAGATGGTCTAGATTAATACCAGAAAAATGGCGAAATACAGTTTATCAGCGTCGTATAGCTAAAAAGGAAAATTTAAGCAAACGGCATTCATCTGAAAAAGACTCATTAATGAATTACAAAAAACAATTTGAAGTATATTCATTATCGAATCAAAAAGATAATTTTCTAAAATACTATAGATATGATCTTTTATCATATAAATTTCTTAATTTTGAAAATGAAAATAAAGCGGAATGCTTTTTTTATAGATCTCCCCTTCACGGAAATAAGAACAAAGAGATTTCTTATAACACGTCTAAAGAAACCCTTTTTGATATGCTCAGGAACATCCCTATTAAAAATGATCTAGGAAAGGTCGATATTCTATATATGGAAAAATCGTCCGATAGCAAATATTTTGATCGGAAAATTTTATATTTTTTTATTAGACAAAAAATCGGTATTGAGGCCTCAATCATAATCGATACCAATAGGAATCAAAATACTCAAATTCGCACTAATAATTCTCAAATAATTTCTAAAAAAGATCTTTTTTATCTTATGATTCCAGAGATCAATCTAGCAAACTCCCACAAAGAATTTTTTGATTGGATGGGAATGAATGAAAAAATGCTAAAGCATCCCAGATCAAATCTGGAACTTTGGTTCTTCCCAGAATTTGTGTTACTTTATAAGACATATAAACTGAAACCTTGGTTTATACCAAGCAAATTGCTTCTTTTAAATTTAGATATAAGTGAAACTAAAGAAACTAAAAAGATCCATGAAAAGGAAAAAGGAAGTTTTTTGATAGCATCAAATAAAAAGTATCGAAATAAAGAAGAAAAAAAACTCACAAGCCAAGTGGATCGAAGATCTGTTCTCTCACAACAAAAAGATATTGAAGCAAATTATGCAACAAGATCGGACATGCAAAAAGGTAAAAAGAAAAAACAATACAAAAGCAACACGGAAGCAGAACTAGATTTCTTCCTGAAACGTTTTTTGCTTTTTCAATTGAGATGGGATGAGACTTTGACTCAAAGACTGATCAATAATATCAAGGTATATTGTCTCCTGCTTAGACTGATAGATCCAAGAAAAATTACTATATCCTCGATTCAAAAGAGAGAAATGAATTTGGATATAATGCTGATTCAGAAGAATTTAACTCTTTCAGAATTGATGAAAAAGGGAGTATTGATTCTAGAACCCATTCGTTTGTCTGGAAAAAAAGATGGGCAATTTATTATGTATCAAACCATAGGTATTTCGTTGGTTCATAAGAGTAAGCATCAAACTAATCAAAAATACCAAGAGCAGGGATATGTTGCTAACAATAATTTTGATGAAACTATTTCACCACATCAAAAAATAACCGGAAATAGAAACAAAAATCATTTTGATTTACTTGTTCCCGAAAATATTTTAGCCTTTAGACATTGTAGAAAATTGAGAATTCTAATTTGTTTCAATTCAAAAAATAGAAATTATATAGATAGAGATCCTGTATTTTGGAACGGAAAGAACGTAAAAAACAGCAGCCAAGTTTCACAGGACAATAACCACCTTGATAGAGAGAAAAATCAATTAATGAAATTAAAGCTCTTTCTTTGGCCTAATTATCGATTAGAAGATTTAGCTTGTATGAATCGTTATTGGTTTGATACTAATAATGGTAGTCGTTTCAGTATGTTAAGGATACATCTGTATCCACGATTGAAAATTTGTTGATAATACACTTTTTCTATATATCCTATACCCTATATATAATAGGGTATATGAAAGCACACAAATACACAGATCACATGTCTTGTCTCATCTTTCATTCTAGTATCCAATATGAAATTGGATTGATTAATTTGAATTCAGGAAATTAGGAGTTCATAAAGAAATTTGCATTAGATTGTTGTATATACTACATTCAAATTTTCAAATTAATGGCATTATTATTATTGATCGGTAAAATCCATATCTGTAAAAAGCAAAGGGGGTTTTTTATGGTAAAAAATTCATTCATTTCGGTTATTTCTCAAAAACAAAACGAAGAAAAGAGAGGGTCTGTTGAATTTCAAGTATTCAGTTTCACCACCAAGATAAGGAGACTTACTTCACATTTGGAATTGCACAAAAAAGACTTTTCATCTCAGAGAGGTTTGCGAAAAATTTTGGGAAAACGTCAACGACTGCTGGCCTATTTGTCAAAAATAAATAGAGGGCGCTATAAAGAATTAATTAGTGAGTTGGATATTCGAGAGATAAAAACTCGTTAATTTGAAGCGTGATGCCATTTGAGCTTAAGCTTAGTCGTTTAAATTTTGATGAACTTCTTTTGACTTTCAGCAATGCATGGAAGAATGACTCGGGAAAAACTTATGATTGCACCAACTACAAGAAAAGACCTCATGATAGTCAATATGGGCCCCCACCACCCATCAATGCATGGTGTTCTTCGACTGATCGTTACTCTCGATGGTGAAGATGTTATTGATTGTGAACCAATATTGGGTTATTTACATAGAGGGATGGAGAAAATTGCGGAAAATCGAACAATTATACAATATTTGCCTTATGTAACACGTTGGGATTATTTAGCTACTATGTTCACAGAAGCAATAACCGTAAATGGACCCGAACAGCTAGGCAATATTCAAGTACCTAAAAGGGCTAGCTATATCAGAGTTATTATGTTGGAGTTGAGTCGTATCGCTTCCCATTTGTTATGGCTTGGCCCTTTTATGGCAGATATTGGAGCACAGACCCCCTTTTTCTACATTTTTCGAGAACGAGAATTGATATATGACCTATTCGAAGCTGCTACCGGCATGCGCATGATGCATAATTATTTTCGTATCGGAGGAGTCGCTGCTGATCTACCTCATGGCTGGATAGATAAATGTTTGGATTTTTGCAATTATTTTTTAACTGGGGTTGCTGAATATCAAAAGCTTATTACACGGAATCCCATTTTTTTAGAACGGGTTGAGGGCGTAGGCATTATTGGCGGAGAAGAAGCACTAAATTGGGGTTTATCGGGCCCAATGCTACGAGCTTCCGGAATACAATGGGACCTTCGTAAAGTTGATCGGTATGAGTGTTACGACGAATTTGATTGGGAGATTCAATGGCAAAAAGAGGGCGATTCATTAGCTCGATATTTAGTACGAATCGGCGAAATGACAGAATCCATACAAATTATCCAACAAGCTCTGGAAGGAATTCCAGGGGGACCCTATGAAAATTTGGAAAGCCGCCACTTTGATAGAATAAAAGACTCCGAATGGAATGATTTTGAATATCGATTTATTAGTAAAAAACCTTCTCCAACTTTTGAATTGTCCAAGCAAGAACTTTATGTAAGAGTCGAATCACCAAAAGGAGAATTGGGAATTTTTCTGATAGGAGATCAGAGTGTTTTTCCTTGGAGATGGAAAATTAGACCGCCGGGTTTTATCAACTTGCAAATTCTTCCGCAGTTAGTTAAAAGAATGAAATTGGCTGATATTATGACGATACTAGGTAGCATAGATATCATTATGGGAGAAGTTGATCGTTGAAATGCTAATTGATACAACAGAAATACAACCTATCAATTTTTTTTTTAGATTGGAATCCTTAAAAGAAGTCTATGGGATCATATGGATGCTTGTCCCGATTTTCATTCTTGTATTAGGAATCACACTAGGTGTACTAGTAATTGTTTGGTTAGAAAGAGAAATATCTGCAGGGATACAACAACGTATTGGCCCCGAATACGCGGGGCCTTTGGGAATTCTTCAAGCTTTAGCAGATGGTACAAAACTACTTTTCAAAGAAAATCTTCTTCCATCTAGAGGAGATAGTCGTTTATTCAGTCTCGGGCCCTCCATAGCAGTCATATCCATTTTACTAAGTTATTCAGTAATTCCTTTTAGCTATCGCTTTATTCTAGCCGATCTTAGTATTGGTGTTTTTTTATGGATCGCCGTTTCAAGCCTTGCTCCCGTTGGACTTCTTATGTCGGGATA